AAGAAGATATTGGAACATAAATTTGGAAGAGCTGATGGGTGCGGGCGTTCATTTGGGCCATAAGAGTAAGAAATGGAATCCTAAAATGGCACCTTATATCTCTGCAAAACATAAAGGTAGGCATATTATAAATCTTATTAAAACTGCTCGTTTTTTATCAGAAGCTTGTGATTTGGTTTTTGATGCAGCAAGGAGGGGAAACCAATTCTTAATTGTTGGCACTAAAAAACAAGCAGCTGATTTAGTAGTACGGGCTGCAATAAGGGCTCGGTGTCATTATGTTAATAAAAAATGGCTCAGCGGGATGTTAACGAATTGGTCTACTACAGAAACGAGACTTCAGAAGTTTAGAGACTTGAGAACCAAACAAAAAACAGGAAGACTGAATCGTATTCCGAAACGAGATGCGGCTATATTGAAAAGACAATTATCTCACTTGCAAAGATATCTTGGCGGGATTAAATATATGACAGAGTTACCCCATATTGTAATCATCCTTGATCAGCACGAAGAATATACGGCCCTTCGGGAATGCATCACTTTGGGAATTCCAACAATTTGTTTAATCGATACAAATTGTGATCCCAATCTCGCAGATCTGCCGATTCCAGCGAACGATGACTCTAGAGCTTCACTCCGATTCATTCTTAACAAATTAGTATTCGCAATTCGCGAGGGCCGTTCTGATTCTATAAGAAATCCGTAATTTAGAATAAGATAAATAACTTCTTTCATTTATAATAAGATAAATAACTTCTTTCATTTCGGAACCCTCATAGATTTATCGAATCGCTTACTCTTTCTGAATCTCAAAAAGAGATAAAAAGAACTGGGAATAGAATGTGATTAGTTGGTATTCCAAATATACGATTCAAGTAGTTAAGTCTTTAAATAGATGGTTGAATCCAAATAATTTTGTTTAAAGTTTTCTTTTTGTCAGAGGGCAATATGAATGTTTTATCATGTTCCACCAACATACTAAAAGGGTTATATGATATATCCGGCGTGGAAGTAGGCCAACACTTCTATTGGAAAATCGGGGGTTTCCAAGTTCACGGCCAAGTACTTATTACTTCTTGGGTTGTAATCGCTATCTTATTAGGTTCCGCCGCAATCGCTGTTCGGAAACCAGAAACCATTCCGACCGGCCTTCAGAATTTCTTCGAATATGTTCTTGAATTCATTCGAGATGTGAGTAAAACGCAAATTGGAGAAGAATACGGCCCTTGGGTTCCTTTTATTGGAACTATGTTTCTCTTTATTTTTGTTTCTAATTGGTCGGGTGCTCTTTTACCTTGGAAAATTATACAATTGCCTCAGGGCGAGTTAGCCGCACCCACGAATGATATAAATACTACCGTTGCTTTGGCTTTACTCACGTCAGTGGCATATTTCTATGCGGGTCTTACCAAAAGAGGTTTGGCTTATTTCGGGAAATATATTCAACCAACGCCAATCCTTTTACCTATTAACATCCTAGAAGATTTCACAAAGCCCTTATCACTTAGTTTTCGCCTGTTTGGAAATATATTGGCTGATGAATTAGTAGTTGTTGTTCTTGTTTCTTTAGTACCTTCAGTAGTTCCTATCCCTGTCATGTTTCTTGGATTATTTACAAGTGGTATTCAAGCTCTTATTTTTGCAACTTTAGCCGCGGCTTATATAGGTGAATCTATGGAGGGCCACCATTGACTAGGTTTCGAAATAAGCTTTTTTAGCTTTGCCCAAGACAAGAGGTACGCGGCTCAAAATAATCGACTCAAAAAAACCAATATCTACAAATACACTATATCCGATTTAGAGTAATAGCAAAAAACATTAGGCTATTGACGCCGAGAATTGTAAAAAAAGGAAAGAGATCTAAAAGATCTTTTTCCTATTCCTAAAATTCCCCTTTAGTCCACTTATATCTATCTCTCCCTTCAATGAATATGTTTCTAGAATATTTTTATATAGGTTGACCAATCCCAATCTTAAAGATGAGGAGTCATAATTTGACGAAGAATTTTTGTGGTATATCTTTCCCGCACGGGATTAAAGACCAGGGACGATGTTCTAGAGAACGAGTTCCTTTTCAGTTGATTTTCTTCAACGATTGGCCAAAAAAATTGTAATAAAAAACAAATTTCAATGAACTTTGATCAATCACGTTTTATGCAACGATTCTGTCTAATCAATTTGTCCCTTTAGATTGTATCCCTGCAGGATAATGATAAAGAACGGTGACGGTAATGAAGAATTTACAAAACCGGGAGTTATAAATTTATAAGCTGGTTCGGAGGGGGGAGTCTATCTAATGGAATGGCTCTAAGTCAACTCTTGTGACTCTTTCGACGAATGAGTATCAAATCCGATTGGCTCTAAGATGGATGAAGAGTTGGTTTACATTATGAAAGAAATACGTGTATATGTTATATTAGCTAGTTAGATCTGAATTAAAGATCGATCTAATTTGACCTACGAATGTGAATTTATGCGTAGATTCTACTCGAAGCCCTTTTGTCTCATCTGTTCCTCTGCGTTGAAGTCTTCCATCTTTTTCTTGATTTCATCCCTTTATTCATTCAACTCATAGGTTGGAACAAAGAAAGGTAAGAACGAAAGTTATATAAATTTAGAAAGACTCTCTCGATAGACAGTAGCAAAGAGATTTTTAAGTAGTTTTGATGATTCAATAATATTTTTACTTGAATTCGAAGTTCGTAGTTATTTCGACTGAATGGTAGCGCTGGAAGAATTAAGTCATAATTCATTGGTTGAGTGTATCATTAACCATTTCTTTCTTTTGGGACGAGGAACTTACCATGAATCCACTGATTTCTGCCGCTTCCGTTATTGCTGCTGGATTGGCTGTAGGGCTTGCTTCTATTGGACCTGGAGTTGGTCAAGGTACTGCTGCGGGCCAAGCCGTAGAAGGTATCGCAAGACAGCCCGAGGCGGAGGGAAAAATACGAGGTACTTTATTGCTTAGTCTAGCTTTTATGGAAGCTTTAACAATTTATGGCCTGGTTGTAGCATTAGCACTTTTATTTGCCAATCCGTTTGTTTAATCTTAGAAATATGAAAAACTTTTTTTTCGTTTTTCTTGCCTTGGCCTTGTGCTTTGCTTTTTCGAATTCTATCAAGATTTCATTCGTCCAATTATTTATTCGTTGAGAAAATAACCCTTGAGAAGGGCTGATTTGCGGAGCATGCCGACTCGCTTTCAGCCTTCCCCTTCGTAGTCCAAGAAGGCCCTAGGAAGGGTTGCAACAAAGAGGGTAATTCCCAATTTCTTCTAAAATCGATTCGAAAATTGAATAGATTTAGAAATTAGGAAGAAATGGGAAAATCAGAAGGATTGTCCTCTTGATTATTTGCGTTATAAAAATCGTTACCCAACCAAGATTCGCCCATCTATATAGAAAAGAAGGGGGCGAAGTGATACAAAAGGAACTCTGTTCGATTTTTTATTCTATCTATAAGAGGAGATCATATGAAAAATGTAACCGATTCTTTCCTTTCTTTGGGCCGCTGGCCATCCGCCGGGAGTTTCGGGTTTAATACCGATATTTTAGCAACAAATCCAATAAATCTAAGTGTAGTGATTGGAGTATTGATCTTTTTTGGAAAGGGAGTGTGTGCGAGTTGGTTATTTCAAGAATAGGCTGGATCGAACCAGCTGTACTTTTTCCGTTAGAACTAGGAACGAAAGGTGCACGAACTTGCGAATTACTTCTAAATAAAGTAAGAAATCATATGTAAGAACCATAGCATTTCGTAATCCATTGGTAAATAGACTTTGATTCTCTATCAACTAATAATGTGGGATCATTAACATGGTTAAAGCTAAATTATTTGAAGTCCAGACGCGGCATGGTACTCTTTCTACCACTATGTTAATATGGTATATAGATGTGTTAATATAGAGATGGTTTCAAAAAAATCATTTTATTGATCTAGAACACTCATATCGATAAAATGATTTGAACTATTTAGTGGATTTTATTCCCTTTTTACCCAATGCTGAACGGACAACCTATGTATTATTTTTGTGTCTTAAAGTCAGAAAAACTTTTTGGATTGAACAAAGAAAATAAAAACAAACAACTTTGCTGACAATTACATATTTTTGTTTGGTCAGAAGAGTCCTCCGAATCTTTCTGTCTTGGATTAGTGATTTCTTTCGATATTTCTTTGAATAGGACGAGAGAATTAGAGGATAGGCTCATTACATTCAAAAAAATAGATGAATTTACCATACTTAATAGGTAATTGAAGTAATTGAGCGTGAGAGCCAAATGAATCGAAAGATTCATGTTTGGTTCGGGAAGGGATCATGGAAATTTTGAAATGAATGGAAATAGAATCTACTTTCATTAAGTGATTTATTAGATAATCGAAAGCATAGAATCTTGAATACTATTCAAAATTCAGAAGAATTACGTGGGGAGGCCGTTGAACAGTTGGAAAAAGCCCGGGCTCGCTTACGTAAAGTAGAAATAGAAGCAGATCAGTATCGAGTGAATGAATACGCTGCGATAGAAGGGGACAGATTGGATTTGATTAATTCAATTTATACGACTTTGGAACAACAAGAAAATAACAACAAGCAAATTCTTCGTTTTGAACAACAACGGGCGATTAATCAAATCCAACAATGGGTTTTACAACAAGCCTTACGAGGAGCTTTAGGAATTCTGAATGGGTGTTTAAATAATGAATTACATTTACGTACTATCAGTGTTAATATTGACATATTGCGGGCAATGAAAGAAATAATCGATTAGTCCTTCTACGGTCTACTGTAGGCATTATTTTTTATTTTGAGTTTTTTATTTTTATTTTCTTTAGAATTAAGATCATGGTAACCCTTCGAGCCGACGAAATTAGTAATATCATCCGCGAACGTATTAAGCACTATAATAGAGAAGTAAAGATTGTAAATACCGGTACCGTACTTCAAGTTGGCGATGGCATTGCTCGTATTCATGGTCTTGATGACGTAATGGCAGGCGAAT